AATGAATTGCCTGATAAAAGGATTATCTTGATAGGATAAATAATGTAATTATAATTACATTCATTATATTTAATAGAATTAAACTATTTCCAAAAGTATCAAAAACTTTTGTGCATCATACACCAAAATATATTTTTTAAAAAAAAATTAAAAAAAAGATAAGCTAATTAAGCTACTGGGCTCATACCCCACTCATAAAGGTTTTAATCCTTTTCTTTTTAATCTTTAATAATTCATCAAAAATTATATTTTTTTTTATTTTAATAATAAGAACAATAATTACTATTTCAGCTAATTCATGATTAGGAGCTTGAATAGGTTTAGAAATTAATTTATTATCATTTATCCCCCTAATAAATGATAATAACTTAATATCTAATGAATCCTCATTAAAGTATTTCTTAACTCAAGCTCTTGCTTCATCTATTTTATTATTTTCTACTATTCTTTTTATATATAAAAATAATTTTATATATTATAATAAAAATAATGCAATTAATATAATAATTTTGTCATCTTTATTAATAAAAAGAGGAACAGCTCCTTTTCATTTTTGATTTCCTAATGTAATAGAAGGTATAAGTTGAATTAATGCATTAATTCTAATAACATGACAAAAAATTGGCCCTTTAATATTAATTTCTTATTTAATTATTAAACCTATATTATTTGTGTCTATTATTCTTTCAGTTATTGTAGGTTCATTAGGAGGATTAAATCAAACATCATTACGAAAATTAATAACATTTTCTTCTATTAATCATTTAGGTTGAATACTAATAAGTATATATTCAAATGAATCATTATGAATTACTTATTTCTTATTTTATAGATTTATAACATTTAATATAATTTTTTTATTTAATATATTTAAATTATATCATATTAATCAATTATTTTCATTATTTTTAACTAATAAAATTTTTAAATTTTCATTATTTTTAAATCTTTTATCATTAGGTGGACTCCCTCCATTTATAGGATTCATTCCTAAATGATTAACTATTCAATATTTAACTTTTAATAACCAATTATTTATATTAACAGTAATAATTCTTATAACATTAATTACACTATTTTTTTATTTACGATTATGTTATACAGCTTTTATATTAAATCATTATGAAAATAATTGAAATTTTAATATTTATTGAAATAATTTTTCAATAAATATTTATTTAACATTATCATTTATTTCAACTTTTGGTTTATTTATTATTAGACTTATTTATTATTTAATTTAAGATTTTAAGTTAAATAAACTAATAGCCTTCAAAGCTATAAATATAAGAATAATCTTTTAAGTCTTAATAATTTATTTATATTATTCCTTTAGAATTGCATTCTAATGTCATTATTGACTATAAAACCTATTTTTTTTATAATTTGATTAAAAAGAATAATTTCTTATAAATAGATTTACAATCTATCGCCTAATCTTCAGCCATTTAATCGCAACAATGATTATTTTCAACTAATCATAAAGATATTGGTACATTATATTTTGTATTTGGTACATGAGCAGGAATAGTTGGTACTTCATTAAGAGTATTAATTCGAGCTGAACTAGGTCATCCAGGTGCTTTAATTGGAGATGATCAAATTTATAATGTTATTGTAACAGCTCATGCATTTGTAATAATTTTTTTTATAGTAATACCTATTATAATTGGAGGATTTGGAAATTGATTAGTTCCTTTAATATTAGGAGCTCCTGATATAGCATTTCCACGAATAAATAATATAAGTTTTTGATTATTACCTCCTTCTTTAACTTTATTATTAGTAAGAAGTATAGTAGAAAATGGAGCTGGAACTGGATGAACAGTTTACCCCCCATTATCAAGTAATATTGCTCATGGAGGAGCTTCAGTTGATTTAGCAATTTTTTCCTTACATTTATCTGGTATGTCCTCAATTTTAGGAGCAGTAAATTTTATTACAACTGTAATTAATATACGTTCAACAGGTATTACTTATGATCGAATACCTTTATTCGTTTGATCTGTTGCTATTACAGCTCTTTTACTTTTATTATCACTTCCTGTATTAGCCGGAGCTATTACTATATTATTAACAGATCGAAATTTAAATACTTCATTTTTTGATCCAGCTGGAGGAGGAGATCCAATTTTATACCAACACCTATTTTGATTTTTTGGTCACCCAGAAGTTTACATTTTAATTCTTCCAGGATTTGGTATAATTTCACATATTATTAGTCAAGAATGTGGAAAAAAGGAAACTTTTGGATCATTAGGAATAATTTATGCTATATTAGCCATTGGATTATTAGGATTTATTGTATGAGCTCATCATATATTTACAGTTGGAATAGACGTTGATACTCGAGCTTATTTTACATCAGCTACAATAATTATTGCTATTCCAACTGGAATTAAAATTTTTAGTTGATTAGCTACATTACACGGAACTCAATTAGTTTATTCACCTGCAATTATTTGAGCATTAGGATTTGTATTTTTATTTACAGTAGGAGGATTAACAGGTGTCATTTTAGCTAATTCATCTATTGATATTATTTTACATGATACATATTATGTTGTTGCACATTTCCATTATGTTTTATCTATAGGAGCAGTATTTGCAATTATAGCAGGATTTGTACATTGATATCCATTATTTACAGGATTAATATTAAATAATAAATGATTAAAAACTCAATTTTTAATTATATTTATTGGAGTAAATTTAACATTTTTCCCTCAACACTTTTTAGGATTAGCGGGAATACCTCGACGATACTCTGATTATCCAGATGCATATACAGCATGAAACATTGTATCAACAATTGGTTCAACAATTTCATTAATTGCTATTATCTTTTTTATAATTATTATTTGAAAAAGTATAATTAAACAACGACAAATTATTTACCCTATACAATTAAATTCTTCAATTGAATGATACCAAAATATTCCACCAGCAGAACATAGTTATTCAGAATTACCATTATTATCAAATTTCTAATATGGCAGATTAGTGCAATGGATTTAAGCTCCATATATAAAGTATTTTACTTTTATTAGAAAAAAAAATGTCAACATGAGCAAACTTAGGATTACAAGATAGAGCTTCTCCACTTATAGAACAATTAACATTTTTTCATGATCATGCATTATTAATTTTAATTATAATTACTGTAATAGTAGGTTACATAATAATAATATTATTTTTTAATAACTACAGAAATCGATATTTACTTCACGGACAAACCATTGAAGTTATTTGAACAATTCTTCCAGCTTTTATTTTATTATTTATTGCTTTCCCATCTTTACGATTATTATATTTATTAGATGAAATTAATGAACCTTCTATTACATTAAAGTCAATTGGTCACCAATGATACTGAAGTTATGAATATTCAGATTTTTTAAATATTGAATTTGATTCATATATAATTCCAACTAATGAATTAAAACCTGATGGCTTTCGATTATTAGATGTAGATAATCGAATTGTTCTACCTATAAATTCTCAAATTCGAATTTTAGTAACATCAGCAGACGTTATTCACTCATGAACAATTCCATCCTTAGGAGTAAAAATTGATGGAACACCAGGTCGACTAAATCAAACAAACTTTTTAATTAATCAACCTGGTTTATTTTTTGGACAATGTTCAGAAATTTGTGGTGCAAATCATAGTTTTATACCTATTGTAATTGAAAGTATTCCAATAAATTTCTTTATTAAATGAATTTCTAATATAAATTAATCATTAAATGACTGAAAGCAAGTACTGGTCTCTTAAACCATGTTATAGTAATCTAGCAATTACTTTTAATGAGGAAAAAAAAATTAGTTAAATAAATAACATTAGTATGTCAAACTAAAATTATTAAATTATTAATATTTTTTAATTCCACAAATAGCTCCTATTAGTTGATTAAGTTTATTTTTATTATTTTCAATAATTTTTATTTTATTTAACATAATAAATTATTTTATTTATTTACCTTCAATACCAAAATCTAAAACTTCAAGTAAAATTATTACAAAGTCTATAAATTGAAAATGATAACTAATTTATTTTCTGTTTTTGACCCTTCTTCTAGCATTTTTAATCTTTCATTAAATTGATTAAGTACTTTTATTGGTTTACTAATAATTCCATCTATATATTGATTTATACCATCTCGATATCATATTATTTGAAATAATATTTTATTAACTCTTCACAAAGAATTTAAAACTTTATTAGGAAACCCTAACCAAAAAGGAACAACACTAATTTTTATTTCATTATTTTCAATAATTTTATTTAATAATTTTATAGGATTATTTCCTTATATTTTTACAAGAACAAGTCATTTAGTATTAACATTAGCTTTAGCATTACCTTTATGATTAGCTTTTATAATTTATGGTTGATTAAACCATACACAACATATATTTGCACATTTAGTACCTCAAGGAACTCCTCCTGTTTTAATGCCTTTTATAGTTTGTATTGAAACAATTAGAAATGTTATTCGTCCTGGAACTTTAGCAGTTCGATTAACAGCAAATATAATTGCTGGACATTTACTTTTAACATTATTAGGAAATACAGGACCATCATTATCTTACGCAATTGTTGTTATCTTATTAATTACACAAATTTTATTATTAGTATTAGAATCAGCTGTTGCTATAATTCAATCTTATGTATTTGCTGTATTAAGAACTTTATATTCTAGAGAAGTAATTTAAAATAATGTCAACACATTCAAATCATCCTTTTCATTTAGTAGATTATAGCCCATGACCACTAACAAGTGCAATTGGTATTATAACAATAGTATCAGGTTTAGTAAAATGATTTCATCAATATGATAGTTCATTATTATTTTTAGGAACAACAATTACAATTTTAACTGTTTATCAATGATGACGAGATGTTTCTCGAGAAGGAACCTTTCAAGGTCTTCATACATTAATAGTAACTACAGGATTACGATGAGGAATAATTCTATTTATTATTTCTGAAATTTTATTTTTTTCATCTTTTTTTTGAGCATTTTTTCATAGAAGTTTATCTCCAGCTATTGAATTAGGGGCTGTTTGACCACCTATAGGAATTGAGCCTTTTAATCCTTTTCAAATTCCTCTTTTAAATACAACAATTTTATTAGCATCAGGAATTACTGTAACTTGAGCACATCATAGTTTAATGGAAGGAAACTTTTCTCAAACTACTCAAGGTTTATTTTTTACAGTTTTATTAGGAATTTATTTTTCTATTTTACAAGCTTATGAATATATTGAAGCTCCTTTTACAATTGCTGATGCAGTATATGGATCTACATTTTATATAGCAACAGGATTTCACGGAATTCATGTTTTAATTGGAACTACATTTTTATTAGTTTGTTTACTTCGACATTTAAATAATCATTTTTCAAAAAGCCATCATTTTGGATTTGAAGCAGCCGCATGATATTGACATTTTGTAGATATTGTTTGATTATTCCTTTATGTATCAATTTATTGATGAGGAGGATAACCTATTTATATAGTATAAAAGTATATATGACTTCCAATCATAAGGTTTATTAATAACAATAATATAAATAATTTTTTCAATTACATTAATAGCTTCAATTATTATAACATTATCAATTGTAGTAATAATACTTGCTACTATTTTATCTAAAAAAAGATATGCAGACCGAGAAAAAAGTTCTCCATTTGAATGTGGGTTTGATCCTATATCTTCTTCTCGAATACCTTTTTCTTTAAAATTTTTTTTAATTACAATTATTTTTTTAATTTTTGATGTAGAAATTGCTTTAATTTTACCAATAATTTTAATTATAAATTATTCAAATTTATTTATGTGAACAATTACTTCTGTAATTTTTATTTTAATTTTATTATTAGGATTATATCATGAATGAAATCAAGGAATATTAAACTGATCAAACTAACAGGGTTATAGTTAATATAATATAACATTTGATTTGCATTCAAAAATAATTGATTTATTCAATTTACCTTGAATATGAAGCGATAAATTGCAATTAGTTTCGACCTAATTTTAGGTAATTTCTACCCTTATTCTTTTATTTAATTGAAACCAAAATAGAGGTATATCACTGTTAATGATAAAAATGAATATTTAATTCCAATTAAAGAAATATGAAGATCAAATAAAAGCTGCTAACTTTTTATTTTAATGGTTAAATTCCATTTATATTTCTATTTATATAGTTTAAAATTAAAACCTTACATTTTCATTGTAAAAATAAAATTATATTTTTTATAAATAAATTTATATATACTAAAATAAATTATTTAATTGATAATATATTTAAAGATTTAATTAATCTCCCTAACATCTTCAATGTTATACTCTAAATATAAGCTATTTAAATATAAAATTAAAAATAATGATAAAATTATAATTCATAATACAAAAATTAATAAATAAATTTTTAAATTATTATTTTGAACTATATAATTAAATTGAGAATAATTAACTAATTGTTTATATAAATTTTGGCTACCCATAAATTCTGACCATCCTTGATCAAAATTTTTAACAACATTTATACCTAACTTTAATGAATAATTAATAATTCCATAAGTAGAAATATAAGGTATAAATCATATAGACCCAGCAAATATTCTTAAATAATAATTATTTAAAGATTTATTAATAAAAAATAAAGAAATTTTAGATATTAAGTAACCCACTAATCCTCCAATTACACAAACAAATAAAGTTATAAACTTTAAATAATAAGGTAAACAAATTGTATAAGGTGTTAAAAAAATTAGTCATCTTAATATTCTACCCCCAATAATTCTTATAATTATTAAACCAAATATTCCCTTTAACATAATTCAACCTTCATCATTTAAAACATTCAATGCACTACAATTTAAATCACCTGTTATTGAATAATAAACTAAACGTAAAGAATAACATACTGTTAAACCAGTAGAAAAAAAAAATAGAAAATAAATAAATAAATTTACTATTCTTAAAGATACAACTTCTAAAATTAAATCCTTTGAATAAAATCCTGCTAAAAAAGGTATCCCACATAAAGCTAAATTAGCTACATTAAAACAAGAAGATGTTAAAGGTATATAAATTCTTAATCCTCCTATTAAACGTAAATCCTGAGAATTATTTATATTATGAATAATAGCACCAGCACATATAAAAAGTAATGCTTTAAATAAAGCATGAGTTAATAAATGAAAAAATGCTAATTTTTCATACCCTATTGATAAAATTATTATTATTAATCCTAATTGACTTAAAGTTGATAAAGCAATAATTTTCTTTAAATCAAATTCAAAATTAGCTCCTAATCCAGATATAAACATAGTTAACCCAGCTAACAACAATAATAATTGAGATATTACAGTATTAACTAATAATAAATTAAATCGAATTAATAAATAAATACCTGCTGTTACTAAAGTTGAAGAATGAACTAAAGCTGAAACTGGAGTTGGAGCTGCTATAGCTGCAGGTAATCAAGAACTAAAAGGAATTTGAGCACTTTTAGTTATAGCTGCTAATATAACTAATCTTCCAACAATAACTATTTCTATATCATTTTTTATAAATTCTAAATAATAAATATAATTTCAACTTCCATAATTTAATATTCAAGCAATTGCTATTAATAATGCTACATCTCCAATTCGATTTAATAATGCTGTTAATATTCCAGCATTAAAAGATTTTACATTTTGAAAATAAATAACTAAACAATAAGAAACTAATCCTAAACCATCTCATCCTAATAAAATTCTTACTAAGTTAGGACTAATAATTAATATTATTATAGAAAATACAAATAATAATACTAATATAATAAATCGATTAATATTAACATCAGAACTTATATATTCTTTTCTATAATAAATTACTAAAGAAGAAATAAATAAAACAAAAGATATAAATATTAAACTTATTCAATCAAATAAAAAAGTTATAACAATTCTTATTGAATTTATAGAAACAACCTCTCACTCTAAAAAAAAAACTAATTCATTTAAAATAAAATAAAATGAAAATAATAATAAAGTAATTCTGATAGAAATTAAAATAAAAAAATTAATAATACAAATTGATAAATATTTCACAATTTAAAATGAATAAATTCATATCATCGACACCACAAATCAATATTTTAATTAAACTATTTAAATTATAATCATAATAAACTTATTTCAGACTTTAATACTAATAAATTTAAAGGAAATCAATGTAAAAATAATAATAAATATTCACGATTTAATCCCCCTCTAAATGAATAAACACCAGAATATAACTTTCCATGTTGACTATAAGCATATAAATATAAAGTATAAGCAGCTCTAAAAAAAGATAAAAAAATTAATATAAATATTGTAATTCATGATCAACTTACAATTCTATTTAATAAAGAAATTTCACCTAATAAATTTAATGTTGGAGGAGCTGCTATATTAGCTGAACATAATAAAAATCATCATAAAGTTATAGAAGGTATAAAATTTAATAAACCCTTATTAATTAATAATCTTCGTCTTCCTAATCGTTCATATCTAATATTTGCTAAACAAAATAAACCAGAAGAGCATAATCCATGAGCAATTATTAATGTATAAGAACCAGAAATTCCCCAATAAGTTAAAGTTATTAAACCTCTTAATACAATACCTATATGAGCAACTGAAGAATAAGCAATTAAAGCCTTTAAATCTGTCTGACGTAAACAAATTAAACTAACTAATACTCCTCCTACTAATCTAATTCTAATAAATCAATAATTATACTTTATACCTAAAAATTGTAAAAAATAATATACCCGTAATAATCCATACCCTCCTAACTTTAATATAATTCCAGCTAAAATTATTGAACCAGAAACTGGAGCTTCAACATGAGCCTTAGGTAACCATAGATGAACTAAAAATATAGGTATTTTTACTAAAAAAGGTAAAATTAAAAATAAATATATAATAAAATATTGAAAATCAAAATTATTTATTAAATAAAAACTTATTGTATTTAAATTATTATATAAATAAAAAATAATAATTAATATAGGTAAAGACACCAATAATGTATAAAATAATAAATATATCCCTGCTTGTAATCGTTCAGGTTGATAACCTCAACCTAAAATTAAAAATAAAGTAGGAATTAAACTACTTTCAAAAAATAAATAAAACATAAATAAATTCATTCTCATAAATGTTAATACTAATAAAAATAACAAAATTATAACATTTAATAAAAATAATTTCTTATAATTATTATATTTATTAATTGAATCACTTGCTATAAATATTAAAGTACAAATTCAAAAACTTAATAATACCATTCCATAAGATAATAAATCTATACCCAAAAAATAAGAAATTCCCACTCAATAATTTCTAAAAAAATTATTAATAATTAAAATAAAACTAATAATAAATAAAAAATTTTGAACCATTCAAAATATATTTTTTATAAAACAAAAAAAAAATATAAAAATTAATATAAATAAAATTTTTAACATTGTAAAACACTAAATGACTGAAAGTAATCATTTCCATATGTACGAATTATTGATACTAAAATAGACAATCCTAAAACACCTTCACATACACTAAAAGTTAAAAATACTATACTAAAATAATTCTCATAATTTATTATATTTAAATAAATAAATAATATATAAAATAATGATAATACAATATATTCTAAACTTAATAATATTGATAATAAATGTTTTCGATTAGAAATAAATCTAAATACTCCTATAATTAATAAAAAAAAAGGTATCCCTCAATTAATAAATATTATCATTAGTTTTAATAGTTTAATAAAAACATTGGTCTTGTAAATCAAAAATAAGAATAATTTCTTTTTAAACTTCAAGAAAAAAGAAACCTCTTTATCATTAATCTCCAAAATTAATATTTTAAATTAAACTATTTCTTGATATCATACAACTTTCATTATATAGATTAACCTTAATTTCTAGATTTATTTTTTTACAAATAAATCATCCATTAAGTATAGGATTAATATTATTAATTCAAACAGTAATAGTATCTTGTATTACAGGATTAATAACTAAAAGATTTTGATTTTCCTATATTTTATTTTTAATTATAGTTGGAGGAATATTAGTTTTATTTATTTATATAACATCATTAGCTTCAAATGAAATATTTGCATTATCTATAAAAATAATAATTATTTCAATTATCTCATTATTTATATTATTAATTATATTCTTTTTTATAGATAAATTATTAATAACATTTAATTCAATAAATAATGAAATAAATATAATTTCAAATTTAAATTCATATATTTCAGAAAATTCTCTTAATTTACTTAAATTATATAATTATCCAACAAATATAATTACAATTTTATTAATTAATTATTTATTAATTACAATAATTGCATCTATTAAAATTACTAAATTATTTTATGGCCCTATTCGATCAATAAACTAATGAACAAACCAATACGAACTTCTCATCCTATTTTTAAAATTATAAATAATGCATTAGTAGATTTACCTTCTCCATCAAATATTTCTGTTTGATGAAATTTTGGTTCATTACTAGGATTATGTTTAATTATTCAAATTTTAACAGGATTATTTTTAGCAATACATTACACTGCAGATATTAATATAGCTTTTAATAGAGTAGATCATATTTGTCGAAATGTAAATTATGGTTGATTATTACGAACATTACATGCTAATGGTGCATCATTTTTCTTTATTTGTATTTATTTACATATTGGACGAGGAATATATTATGGATCATATTTATTTACACCAACATGATTAAGTGGAGTAATCATTTTATTTTTAGTAATAGCAACAGCATTTATAGGTTATGTTCTACCATGAGGACAAATATCTTTTTGAGGAGCTACAGTAATTACTAATTTATTATCAGCAATTCCATACTTAGGAACAGATTTAGTTCAATGAATTTGAGGTGGATTTTCAGTTGATAACCCTACATTATCACGATTTTTTACATTTCATTTTATTTTACCATTTATCGTATTAGCAATAGTAATAATTCATTTATTATTTTTACATCAAACTGGATCAAATAATCCTATTGGATTAAATTCAAATTTAGATAAAATTCCATTTCATCCCTATTTTAGCTATAAGGATATTGTAGGATTTATTGTTTTATTAATACTATTAACAATATTAACATTATGAAATCCATATTTATTAGGAGATCCAGATAATTTTATTCCTGCTAATCCACTAGTAACTCCAGCTCATATTCAACCTGAATGATATTTTTTATTTGCTTATGCTATTTTACGATCTATTCCTAATAAATTAGGAGGAGTAATTGCATTAGTTATATCTATTGCTATTTTAATAATTATACCATTTTATAATTTAATAAAATTCCGAGGAATTGAATTTTATCCTATTAATCAAATTTTATTTTGATATATAGTAACAATTGTAATTTTATTAACATGAATTGGAGCACGTCCAGTAGAAAATCCATTCGTTATTATTGGTCAAATTTTAACAGTACTTTATTTTTTATATTATCTTGTAAATCCTTTAATTTCAAAATGGTGAGATAATTTATTAAATTAAAAATTATTGAATAGTTAATGAGCTTGAATAAGCATATGTTTTGAAAACATAATATAGAAACTAAAATTTTCTATTAACTTTACTAACAATAATTATGTAAATTAAACAAATAAATAAATTTTTAATCCCACATAAAATAATAAATAATTTAAAGAAAAAGGTAAAAAACTTTTTCAAGCTAAATACATTAACTTATCATAACGAAATCGAGGTAAAGTTCCTCGTACTCAAATAAATATAAATGAAATAAATATTAATTTAAAATAGAAAAAAAAATTTATAACATCTCCTCCTAAAAAAATTAAAGAAAATAACATTCTTATAAATAAAATTCTTGCATATTCAGATAAAAAAATTAATGCAAATCCCCCTCTTCTATATTCAACATTAAACCCTGAAACTAACTCTGATTCACCTTCTGCAAAATCAAAAGGAGTTCGATTAGTTTCCGCTAAAGAAATTGTTAACCAAATAAATACTAAAGGATAAAGTATAAAAAAAAATCATAAATATTTTTGATAATAATAAAAATTTAATATATTATAATTATTAATCAAAAAAATAAAAGATAATAAAATTAAAGCTAATCTAACTTCATAAGAAATTGTTTGAGCTACAGAACGTAAACTTCCTAATAAAGCATAATTAGAATTCGAAGATCAACCAGCAATTATAACTGTATAAACACCTAAACTAGTACAACACATAAAAAATAATAAACCTAAATTAAATGAAAATATTTTAATAAAAAAAGGTATACACATTCATAACAATAATGATAAAAATAAAGAAAAAATTGGAGAAAAATAATATGAAATATAATTAGATAATAAAGGATAAGTTTGTTCTTTTGTAAATAATTTAATTGCATCACAAAAAGGTTGAGGAATTCCTATTAATCCAACTTTATTAGGACCTTTACGAATTTGAATATAACCTAAAACCTTTCGTTCTAACAATGTTAAAAAAGCAACACTTACTAATACACAAATAATTAATATTAAACTTATAACTAAAAATAAAATAATTTCTATATAAAACAAGTACTATTTGTAATATAAATTACATTCATAAATTCTAAATTTATTACATTTATCTGCCAAAATAGCTTTTTAAATTAATTATTAATATTCTTTAATTAAAATATAATTATTTATATATTCAATCCTTTCGTACTAAAATATATTAATTTATTAAAGATAGAAACCAACCTGGCTTACGCCGGTTTGAACTCAGATCATGTAAGATTTTAAAAGTCGAACAGACTTTAAATTTAAACGGCTACACCTAAAATTATTTCTTAATCCAACATCGAGGTCGCAATCTTTTTTATCGATATGAACTCTCCAAAAAAATTACGCTGTTATCCCTAGAGTAACTTAAATTTTTAATCATTAAAAATGGATCATTTATTCATAAATCAATGATTTAAATTTTAAAAGTTATTTAAATTTTAATATCACCCCAATAAAATATATAATTAATATTATAATTAAATTAATCCACAAAATTAAAATATAACATATATAAAGATTCATAGGGTCTTCTCGTCTTTTAAAAATATTTTAGCTTTTTGACTAAAAAATAAAATTCTATTATAAATTTAAATGAAACAGTTAATATTTCGTCCAACCATTCATTCCAGCCTTCAATTAAAAGACTAATGATTATGCTACCTTTGCACAGTTAATATACTGCGGCCATTTAAAAAAAATTCAGTGGGCAGGTCAGACTTTAAATTAATTTCTAAAAGACATGTTTTTGTTAAACAGGCGAACATTATTTTTGCCGAATTCTTTACATAAACTTTCCAATTTCAAAAATATTTTTACAAAAATTATATACTAATTATATCATTATTACTTTATTTTTAATATTAAAATAAATATTTTAATAAAAAATTAAAATATAATAAATAATTTATTAAAAAAATTAATTTATAACAAATTTAACAAAAATTGATACTTTTAAACATATTAAATTTTAAACATATTTATTATTTATAATAATTTATTTTATAGCTTATCCCATAAAATATTAAATTTCAAAAAATTACTTAATTAATTAAAATAAATAAGTAAATTTTGAATATTAAATTAAATTTATTTCTTAAAAAACTAGATACCTTTAAAAACGAATAACATTTCATTTCTAATAAATTATTAAATATAATTTTGTTACATTAACATTTATAATTTATTAAATCTTTTAAAATCGAGAAAAATATATAAATATTTTTTATTTAATATACTCTGATACACAAGATACAATAAATTAAATTTTCTTTTAAAATAAAAATTTTTCATTATATTTCAATTTTATTTTACAATACTAATAAACTATTATTAAAATTATTTTTTCTTTATATAATACTTAAACCTTTAAATTTTATTATTATTTTAAATATTTAAATTTTTAATATAAAATAATTAATAAATAATTATTAATCAATTTATATTGATTTGCACAAAAATCTTTTCAATGTAAATGAAATACTTTACTAAATAAGCTTTAAATTGATTCTAGATACACTTTCCAGTACATCTACTATGTTACGACTTATCTTATTTTAATAACAAGAGCGACGGGCGATATGTACATATTTTAGAGCTAAAATCAAATTATTAATCTTTATAATTTTACTATCAAATCCAATTTCATTAAATTTTTCATATTTAAATCCACATAAATAAATTTTATTGTAACTCATTTATACTTAAAAATAAACTACACCTTGATTTGATATTAATTTTTATATAAATTATAGAAAATTATTATTCTTATAAAATATTCTAATAACAACGATATATAAATTGAACTACAATTTTAAGTAAGGTACATCGCGGATTATCGATTACAAAACAAGTTCCTCTGAATAGACTAAAATACCGCCAAATTTTTTAAGTTTCAAGAATATATCTAATACTACTCAAATAAATTTATTTTTATTTTAAATAATAGGGTATCTAATCCTAGTTTTTTTTTAAAATTTTATAGCTTCAATTATTTTTTCATTAAAAATTTTATTAATTTAAAATTTCACCTAATAAATTAATTACTATTTTCATAAAAATTATAATTTAACTTCTATTAATAAAATTTACTCATATTATTTGTATAACCGCAACTGCTGGCACAAATTTTGTCAATATTAATTAATATTTCTATTTTTAAATTTCTTTAATTAATAATATTAATTATTGCAAATAAAATAAAATATATTTATTTTTTAAATAAATATAAAATCACACAAAAATTTACATATAATATAAATTAAAAATAAATTTTTAAGCTAAAATAAAACTTTTAAAAATTAAATATATAATTATTATATTTTAAATAATAAATAATAAATTATATATAGATAATATAAATTAATAAAAGTATATTTAAATAATAATAAAAATATTTTATTAAACTAAATAATTTTTTAAAGTAACTAAACATTAAAAACAAAATTTCATAATCAATATATAAAATTAAAAATAAATAATCCCCTAATTTATTTATAATTTAATAATCAATAATATATATATATATATATATATATATAAAATAGAAATAAATAATCCCCTAATTTATTTATATTATATATATAACATTTAACTATATAAATTATATATATATAATTATATTATTTATATATTAATATATTATCTATATAATTAAATATTTAATATTAATTATAAATTATTTAATATTTTCCAAAAAAACTTTAATTTATATAAATAATAGTTCAGTTTATAGATATCAAAAATATATATATTATTAGATGTATAAGAATAGAATTATATATATATTAAATAAATTATTTATATATATATATATAATATATATATATATAGTAAATTGAAATATAATAATTAATTAATTTAAAATAAATTTTTTTATAGTTATAAATTATATAATGAAAATTTTAAATTAAATTTAAAAAATATATTATTCAATATATCATTTTTAAATTTAATTTAAAATTTTTATAAATATATTAATTATTTATATATTAATATATATATACAAAGATTTAATAAAAAAATTAAAATTTATTTTTTTTTAATTTATAAAATAATTTTACTAATTTTAATTATTAAAATTATTTTATATAATTTTTAAATTTTTTAATTTTTTTTTTTTAATAAATTATAAAT